TCCATCAGGATAAATCTGTCCCCTTCCTCTGTTCCCACCTACATATATAGGATATTTTAAAAAGTGAACGTCTTTTTTCGTAGCCGGGTCGGGGGAAAGAATAGGAAAAACGATTTCACTATATTTCTGACCAGGAGCGGGACCTATCACAAGAATATTTTTTTTATTGGGACGATAATTCTGAAAAGAGAGATTTCCCATCTTTTCTTTCACCTCAGGAGAAATACGATCGGGAGGGGCTAATTCGAATCCTTCGGGTAAAATAAGAACAGCCCCCACATTCAAAGCCCCTTTTTTACCATTAGCAAGAACTTGTTTCAGTTGCATATCATAAGGGATTCGAACAACTGCTTCAAATACAGTATCAGGAAGCACAGCTTGCGGAACTTCAATATCCACGGGTTTACTAGCTAAATGGCAATTGGCACATACAATTCGCCCAGTTGCTTCTCGTGGATTTTCATAACCCTGTTGTGCGAAAATGGGATATGCATTTGAAATAGATGCCCGAGTTATTACATATATCATGATCGATACAAAAATGGATCGAGTTATCTGTGCCTTTACCCCCCAAAAAGTATTTCTATTTTGCATGGTCCAATCATTGATCACGGAATTTCTACAATAAATTAGATAGGTAACTAATATAGTTTCCCTACCCACGAGTCTGCTATTGTACTGGAATATAGCATAGGATGAATACCTTTAACAGGTAGAAAAAAAAATATAAAGAATAAGTAAGATTAAAAATGCTTTTTTTATACACGAAAAAAGATTATGATTTGATTGATATCGAGAGATCAAATGAGTTCTTCATTCATTCATTGAATGATAAATAACTACAAGTGAAGGAGATACACGATTTAAATAATGGAAGATCCAATATTTCACAATTGTATCTAGAATAACTGGAAAAGTGGAAACAAGACCAGATATAATTTGATCGTTATGAGCCAATCCAAAATCGTTGTAGACCAAACCAATCATTAGTTCCCAACCATGGGTGGAGTGAAATCCGATCCATAAATCAGTGATTAAAAGAATGGAAAAAGCCTTTATCGTGTCACTTAAGTTATACAACAATTTTTGAACCCAAGAATTAAGAATGATAAGTTCTTCATTACTCAGAAAAAAATAACCACTTAGAATAACAAAACAGATTATATTTGTGGAGAAATGCAAAATGATATGGAGATTATATTCATTGTGTGTTTTGATCAATTGTATTGTTTCCTTGTGTATCTCTATACCAAACTTTTGTATATGTGTCTCTGGGTACTCTTTTATCATTTCGTCCAAGAGGAATAGTTCTTCTAGTTCTATGAATCTTTCTAGAACGTTTTTCTCTTGAATATCATTCAAAAAGGTTTCGGATTGTCCACTATTCCACCAGTTAGTAATCCAGGGTTCCAGACTTTTATTAAATGAGAGAGAGACCCACCAGGGCAAAAATACTATAGATACAAGATATGGTATGGAAATCAATGCTTTCTTTTTTTTCATTTTTTATCTGTGAATTGGTAATGAACTTGCTTCAATCGTTGACTCTATCTGATATTTTTATAAAGAACGAGTTATATAACAAGGTATCGAGTCTATGGATCTATTCTCATTTTTGTGTAAAAATTTAGTCCTTGAATCTATAAAGAATAGAAAAATAGAATAAAACTCCTTTTGGATTCGTATGAAAAAAAATTATCAAATAGTATTTCCAGATATCTCAATTGGGCAAATTCGAACCAATTTCATCTTCATTTGTTCCTTTTGATGAATACTCGAAAAACCACTTCAAATAACGAAACAAATATTATTCATATTTCGAGACGAGCCCCCCCCCCCGATCAATGAATTTTTCGAAATGTTTCACTTTCACCGCCTAAACACATCCCAGAAATAAGGTATCAATTCAAAATCTTGAACCTAAAAAGAGGAATTTATTATTATGAAATAAATTTCGGATATATTTAAAGAATTGAGTTGGGCTCTGTACATATACAAAATAGTTTTGGTATACAAAAAACTTATTCTTTTTAAGAATATTTTCTTTTTTTTATAGTTAATTTTATTATAGTTACCCATATACGTTCTCTGCTTTTTGTTTTATTCTATGTGGCGCCGCGCGCCAACAGAACAGGAACATAAAATAGAATTTGCTCGAATGAGCATTCTGAATAAACTTCAGTTGTAGTAAATAAAAGGGGGGTTAGCAAGTTTTTTCCCTCATGCTGAGAAAACCGTTATTTTTCAAAATACTTCAATCGGTACGTGCAAGAAATACGCCAATTCGGCAGCTTTTTGTTCAATTTCTCGTGGAGTAAAATTCTCATCAGTACGAGTCAAGGGAATGGCTCCTTGGCCTCTGATTTCCATATAAAGGATACGACGAGGATAAAGACCCTCTTTAACCTGCATTCTGATTGATTGGATATCTCGCATAAGGAAGCGAAGGAAGATGCGGCGATTTATTCCAGGAAATCCCCAACGAAAAATACACACTATTCCTTCTTTTCTATCGAATCGGTCATAACCACTACCCACATTCCACGAAATTGTGCACCACAAATAGGAGCTAATGAATAGTCCCGCGACCCCATAGAAAGACATGACAATACCTTGTGGAAAAAAAATGATTTGCTGGGATGGAAATACAGATATCAGATTCCTACCAAGATAACTAGAAGTTCCAACCACTAAGAATCCTAGTGAACCTAAAAAAAGGATACAGGCCCAGCAAAAATTACTTGTTTTTCGAGATCCCGTTATAAGTTCTATCCATATATGTTCTGATCGCCAGTTCATACTATACTAGATCCAGTTGTATTCGATTGGAATTGAGAGAATAATCCAAATGAAATTTGACTTTACTTGTCTTGATGCTGAAGTAACTCTCATCAACTAGCACTATTCTGATGCGAAGCATTAATAGTAATTAGTCAAATACATTAACTTGTAGGCAGATATCATCTATCTACGTGCATAACAACATTTGTGTTCAGAAAGAGACACATATCGTATCATATTACACTAAATAAATATCTGTATTATAATCTAGTCAGTGTTCAAATAAATTGATGAGATTTGTTTCCATCGTATCTAGACAATCTTATTTTTTTGGACATAAAGAGATAACGAAGCCATTGCAATTGCCGGAAATACTAGGCCTACTAAGGGCACAAAAATAGAGGGTAAGTTAAAATCTGTCATAGAATGGGTACCTCGATTTACTATTTGTACCTCTTATAAAGAGGTCTTATGATAACTATATCTATTATAAATAATAATAACTAGTTAATAAGTGCAAGGGATCTAATATAAAAATGAATTAAGTTACTATTCATTTTTATATCATCTTTTTACACGAATATCAAAGAATTTCTTATCAGTTCACGACTCTAACTAACCCGATCCAACAAACAGGGATTCATAGTAAAAATGGGGTTCTCGGTAGATATAGAAATCATCTCTATTCTATATTTCTTCTTTCTATATTTTGATATTTTATTTCTATATTTTATATTTTTTAATATTGTCTGTATTAATACCTAAGAAGGTGAGAGAAAATTGTTTTTTTTTTGATTCAAAGGAAGGAAACCATGAAGTTGAAATAACTCACTCAGAACACCTTTTAAAGGATTACGTGGTACAATTGGGTCGAATAAGCCCTTATGGAATAAATATTCAGCCGATTGTGAACCATCAGGCACTGTCTTATTCAATGTTTGTTCAATTACTCTTTTACCCGCAAATGCAATGTAGGCATTAGGTTCAGCAATAATGACATCTCCCAACATACCAAAACTTGCCGTCACCCCACCAGTTGTAGGAGATGTAAGGATTGATACATAGAATAACTTTTTATTTGATTGATAATTATATGAGGCAGAAGATATTTTAGCCATTTGCATCAAGCTCAAACTTCCTTCTTGCATGCGCGCTCCCCCAGAAGCACACACAATAATGACAGGTAGAGATCTATTAGTAGCATACTCGATCAAACGGGTGATTTTCTCGCCTACTACGGATCCCATACTACCTCCCATGAACTGAAAATCCATAACCCCAATTGCTACAGGAATACCATTTAGTTGACCTATGCCAGTTTGAACAGCTTCAGTTAAACCTGTCTTTCTTTGATAAGAATCAATACGATCTCTATAAGGTTCCTCCTCTGAATGAAATTCTATAGGGTCTATAGAGACCATATCTTCATCCATAGGATCCCAAGTATCCGGATCAATCGAAACTTCGATTCTATCTGAACTACTCATTTTCAAATGATATCCACACTGTTCACAAATATTCATTTTTGACCTAAAAAATTTTTTATAATTTAATCCATAACAATTTTCACATTGAACCCATAAATGTCTGTATTTTTTATTTATATCATAATCGTTAGAATTTTCTCTCATATTGAAATCGCTGCCATTACTACTAGTTCTTATACTAGAACTACCACTTTGACTACTACTTACACTTTCAGTACAAATGAAACTATAAATGTAACCATCACTGTAATTGACGATATCACCCGAAATGTAACTAGTAATACTACTATCGATTTCAAAACGAAGATAACTATCAATACAATTAGTAATGTGATTATTCCAACTAAATGGAGTATCATACATGTAATGATAGTAGTAGTTATTCTTATTTTTAGACCCCCTATTCAAATAACTAGAAAAGAAACTTTCTAGTTCACCCAGAAAAGAACTATTATTGTCAATCTCAAAAATCTGATTTTCAATATCAAAATATACAGAATAACTATCGCCATTACTATCCCTAACTAAAAAAGTGTCATCAGAGATCAAACTCCAAATATTCCTGATCTCAAATAAATAATCAACAGTACTGAAACTATAATTGTTACTATCACTCCAATCAAGAATGTTTTTCTCCGTATCATTTAGAATGCGGTTCTCACTTCCATTGGTATGTCCAATACCATCAAGACTATCCATTGATTTACTTAGACCATACCTATGTTCTAACCT